GCTAGCGTAGCTTAATGCAAAGCATAGCACTGAAGATGCTAAGATGGGTCCTAAGAAACCCCGTATGCACAAAGGCATGGTCCCGACCTTATTATCAGCTCTAACTCAACTTACACATGCAAGTCTCCGCAGCCCAGTGAGTAAGCCCTCAATCCCCCCTCCCGGGGACGAGGAGCGGGCATCAGGCACAAATTATTAGCCCAAGACGCCTAGCCTAGCCACACCCCCAAGGGAATTCAGCAGTGATAAACATTAAGCCATAAGTGAAAGCTTGACTCAGTCAGAGTTAAAAGGGCCGGTAAAACTCGTGCCAGCCACCGCGGTTAGACGAGAGGCCCTAGTTGATATTATAACGGCGTAAAGGGTGGTTAAGGGTACATAAAATTTTAAAGCCAAATGACCCCTTGGCCGTCATACGCTTCTAGGTGTCCGAGGCCCTATATACGAAAGTAGCTTTAATAAATTCACCTGACCCCACGAAAACTGAGAAACAAACTGGGATTAGATACCCCACTATGCTCAGCCGTAAACTTAGACATTCAATTACAATTAGATGTCCGCCAGGGTACTACGAGCATTAGCTTAAAACCCAAAGGACCTGACGGTGTCTCAGACCCCCCTAGAGGAGCCTGTTCTAGAACCGATAACCCCCGTTTAACCTCACCACTTTTAGCCACTCCAGCCTATATACCGCCGTCGTCAGCTTACCCTGTGAAGGAAGTAGAAGTAAGCAAAATGGGTATAACCCAGAACGTCAGGTCGAGGTGTAGCGTATGAAGTGGGAAGAAATGGGCTACATTTTCTATCGCAGAATATTACGAACATGCACCATGAAACAGTGCTTGAAGGAGGATTTAGTAGTAAAAGGGAAACAGAGTGTCCCTTTGAACCCGGCTCTGAGACGCGTACACACCGCCCGTCACTCTCCCCTGTCAAAACGCACTAAAAATACTTAATACAATAGCACCGACAAGGGGAGGCAAGTCGTAACACGGTAAGTGTACCGGAAGGTGCACTTGGATCAAACCCAGGGCGTGGCTGAGTTAGTCAAGCATCTCACTTACACCGAGAAGACATCCATGCAAGTTGGATCACCCTGAGCCAAACAGCTAGCTTAATCACCAAATAACTAAACAATATAAATAAAACTAAATAAACCTAACACCCAAAACTAAACCATTCTTTTACCTGAGTATGGGAGACAGAAAAGGCTACACCAAAGCAATAGAAATAGTACCGCAAGGGAAAGCTGAAAAAGAAATGAAACAACCCATATAAGCACAAAAAAGCAAAGATTAAATCTTGTACCTTTTGCATCATGATTTAGCCAGTACACCCAAGCAAAGAGACCTTTAGTTTGAAACCCCGAAACCAGGTGAGCTACCCCGAGACAGCCTATTAAGGGCCAACCCGTCTCTGTGGCAAAAGAGTGGGAAGAGCTCCGGGTAGAAGTGACAGACCTACCGAACCTGGTGATAGCTGGTTGCCTAAAAAATGAATAGAAGTTCAGCCTCGTACTCCCCAAATCAAAATTACGCAAACAAGATTCCAAGAGAAACACACGAGAGTTAGTTAAAGGGGGTACAGCCCCCTTAACAAAGGACACAACCTTTCCAGGAGGATAAAGATCATAATACATAAAACATACTGTTCTAGTGGGCCTAAAAGCAGCCATCTAAGTAGAAAGCGTTAAAGCTCAGACAAAAAGAAGTTTATTATTCTGACAAAAAATCTTACTCCCCTAAACATTATTAGGCCAACCCATGCCTACATGGAAGAGACTATGCTAAAATGAGTAACAAGAAGGCCAGCCCTTCTCCAAGCACAAGTGTAAGCCAAACCGGACCAACCATTGGCAACTAACGAACTCAACCCAAGAGAGTAATGTGAACTACAAAAAGACCAAGAAAACCCCACAACCAAATATCGTTACCCCTACACTGGAGTGCCACTAGAGGAAGACTAAAAGAAAGGGAAGGAACTCGGCAAACACAAGCCTCGCCTGTTTACCAAAAACATCGCCTCCTGCAACACAACCAAGTATAGGAGGTCCAGCCTGCCCAGTGACTACAAGTTCAACGGCCGCGGTATTTTGACCGTGCAAAGGTAGCGCAATCACTTGTCTTTTAAATAGAGACCTGTATGAATGGCTAAACGAGGGCTTAACTGTCTCCCCTTTCAAGTCAGTGAAATTGATTTACCCGTGCAGAAGCGGGTATAATAATACAAGACGAGAAGACCCTTTGGAGCTTAAGGTACAAAAATCAACCACGTTAAACAACTCAACAAAAAGCATAAACTTTATGGAACATGATATTTTACCTTCGGTTGGGGCGACCACGGAGGAAAGAAAAGCCTCCAAGTGGACTGGGAAAATTATCCTAAAGCTAAGAGAGACATCTCCAAGCCACAGAACATCTGACCAAACGTGATCCGGCTAACTAAAGCCGATCAACGAACCAAGTTACCCTAGGGATAACAGCGCAATCCTCTCCCAGAGTCCATATCGACGAGAGGGTTTACGACCTCGATGTTGGATCAGGACATCCTAATGGTGCAGCCGCTATTAAGGGTTCGTTTGTTCAACGATTAAAGTCCTACGTGATCTGAGTTCAGACCGGAGCAATCCAGGTCAGTTTCTATCTGTAACGCTACTTTTCCTAGTACGAAAGGATCGGAAAAGAGGGGCCCATACTTAAAGCACGCCCCACCCCCAATTTATGAAGACAAATAAATAAAATAAAGGGAGGGCTAAAACCCCAACCAGCCAAAATAAGGACATACTGGGGTGGCAGAGCATGGTAAATTGCGAAAGGCCTAAGCCCTTTTAGCCAGAGGTTCAAATCCTCTTCCCAGTTATGCTAAACACCTTAATTACCCACCTAATCAATCCACTAGCCTACATCGTACCAGTACTACTAGCAGTGGCTTTCTTAACACTAGTTGAACGAAAAGTGTTAGGGTATATACAATTACGAAAAGGACCAAACGTAGTAGGACCTTATGGACTACTCCAACCCATCGCCGACGGAGTAAAACTCTTCATCAAAGAACCCGTCCGCCCATCCACAGCATCCCCCTTCCTATTTCTAGCCACCCCAATACTTGCACTAACCCTGGCCATAACCCTGTGAGCACCAATACCTATACCCCACCCAGTGACTGACCTCAACTTAGGAGTCTTGTTCATTCTAGCCTTATCAAGCCTCGCTGTATACTCAATTTTAGGGTCAGGCTGAGCATCAAATTCAAAATATGCACTTATTGGGGCACTACGAGCCGTAGCACAAACAATTTCTTACGAAGTAAGCCTAGGATTAATCCTCCTCTCCGTAATTATCTTTTCAGGAGGGTATACCCTACAAACATTTAACACCACCCAAGAAAGCATTTGACTACTTGTCCCCGCCTGGCCCCTAGCTGCAATATGATACATCTCAACGCTCGCCGAAACAAACCGGACACCATTCGACCTAACAGAAGGAGAATCAGAACTAGTATCTGGCTTCAACGTAGAATATGCAGGAGGACCATTCGCACTATTTTTCCTGGCCGAATACGCCAACATCCTTTTAATAAATACCCTCTCAGCCGTACTATTCCTAGGAGCCTCTCACATCCCCAACATTCCTGAACTTACAACAATTAATCTCATAACTAAAGCCGCACTACTATCCGTTTTATTTTTATGAGTACGAGCCTCATATCCACGATTCCGATATGACCAACTAATACATCTAATATGAAAAAACTTCCTCCCCCTAACACTTGCCTTTGTATTATGACACACCGCCTTACCGATCGCACTAGCAGGACTCCCCCCACAATTATAATCAAGGAACTGTGCCTGAGTACCCAAGGACCACTTTGATAGAGTGATTTACAGGGGTTAAAATCCCCTCAGTTCCTAGAAAGAAGGGAATTGAACCCATGCTAGAGAGATCAAAACTCTCAGTGCTTCCTTTACACCACTTTCTAACAGGCGGGGTCAGCTAATAAAGCTTTCGGGCCCATACCCCGAACATGACGGTTAAAGTCCCTCCTCCGCCAATGAACCCATACGTGCTTACAATCCTACTATCCAGCCTAGGACTAGGAACCACCCTAACCTTTGCTAGCTCCCACTGACTCCTGGCCTGAATAGGCTTAGAGATTAATACATTAGCTATTACCCCATTAATAGCGCAACACCACCACCCCCGTGCAGTAGAAGCAACCACAAAATATTTCCTCACCCAAGCCACTGCAGCGGCAATAATCCTGTTCGCAAGCACAACAAATGCCTGAATGACAGGGGAATGAAGCATCAATGACATATCAAACCCCATCGCCAGCACAATATTCATGGCCGCCTTGGCACTTAAAATTGGACTAGCACCAGTACACTTCTGAATACCAGAGGTCCTACAAGGACTAGACCTGTTAACAGGCCTAATCTTATCCACCTGACAAAAACTCGCCCCATTCGCATTAATTATCCAAACAGCACAAAACATTGACCCATTACTACTAACACTGCTAGGGATCACATCCACCCTAGTAGGAGGGTGAGGGGGACTGAACCAAACCCAACTACGGAAAATCCTAGCCTATTCTTCAATCGCCCACATGGGATGGATAATTATTGTAATCCAATACGCCCCACAGCTTACCCTAATTGCACTAGGAACATACATTATTATAACATCCGCAGCATTCCTAACTCTAAAAATATCACTGACAACCAAAATCAGCACACTCGCAACAACCTGATCAAAGAACCCCACACTGGCATCAACAACTGCCTTAGTACTACTCTCACTAGGAGGCCTCCCACCACTTACAGGATTCATACCAAAATGAATAATCTTACAAGAACTAGCAAAACAAGACCTCCCCATCATCGCCACAACTATAGCCCTAACCGCATTAATTAGCCTGTACTTTTACCTACGACTGTGCTACGCAATAACACTAACCATCTCACCCAACACAACTAATGCAACCACCCCCTGACGAACCCAAACAACTCAAACATTACTGCCACTAGCCCTATTCGTCACAGCCACCCTGGGACTGCTACCAGTAACCCCAACCATCCTAATACTAACCACCTAGGGACTTAGGATAACATTAGACCAAGAGCCTTCAAAGCCCTAAGTAGAAGTGAAAATCTTCTAGTCCCTGATTTAAGACCTACAAGGAATTAACTCATATCTCCTGATTGCAAATCAGACACTTTTATTAAGCTAAGGCCTTACTGAATGGGAAGGCCTCGATCCTACAAACTCTTAGTTAACAGCTAAGCGCTCAAGCCAGCGAGCATCCATCCACTTTTCCCGCCGCCTAGTCCAGCAAGGCGGGAAAAGCCCCGGCAGAGTATTAGTCTACGTCTTAGGATTTGCAATCCTATGTGTTCTTCACCACGGAGCTGATAGGGAGAGGACTCAAACCTCTGTCTTCGGGGCTACAACCCACCGCCTGAGCACTCGGCCACCCTACCTGTGGCAATCACGCGCTGATTCTTCTCTACCAACCACAAAGACATTGGCACCCTTTATCTCGTATTTGGTGCCTGAGCCGGAATAGTGGGAACCGCCTTAAGCCTGCTTATTCGGGCTGAATTAAGTCAACCCGGATCACTTCTAGGTGACGACCAAATTTATAACGTTATTGTTACTGCCCATGCCTTTGTAATAATCTTCTTTATAGTAATACCTATTCTTATTGGAGGGTTCGGAAACTGACTTGTACCCCTAATAATTGGAGCCCCAGATATAGCATTCCCACGAATAAATAACATAAGCTTCTGATTATTACCTCCATCATTTCTACTACTATTAGCCTCTTCTGGCGTTGAAGCTGGGGCCGGGACAGGATGAACAGTGTACCCACCTCTTGCAGGAAACTTAGCCCACGCGGGGGCATCAGTAGACCTAACAATTTTCTCACTACACTTAGCGGGTGTTTCATCAATCCTGGGGGCAATTAACTTCATTACTACAACCATTAACATGAAACCCCCCGCCATCTCCCAATATCAAACACCCCTGTTCGTTTGATCTGGCTTTGTAACGGCCGTCCTACTTCTCTTATCACTACCTGTTTTAGCCGCTGGAATTACAATACTCCTAACAGATCGAAACCTCAACACCACATTCTTCGACCCGGCAGGGGGAGGAGACCCAATCCTCTATCAACACTTATTCTGATTCTTTGGTCACCCAGAAGTCTATATCCTTATTCTCCCAGGATTTGGAATTATTTCTCATGTTGTAGCCTATTATTCAGGCAAAAAAGAACCGTTTGGTTATATAGGAATGGTCTGAGCTATAATAGCTATTGGCCTTCTAGGATTTATTGTATGAGCCCATCACATGTTCACCGTCGGAATAGACGTAGACACTCGTGCATATTTTACATCTGCAACAATAATCATCGCAATTCCAACAGGTGTAAAAGTATTTAGCTGATTAGCCACACTCCACGGAGGGTCAATCAAATGAGAAACACCCCTACTATGAGCCCTAGGATTTATTTTCCTGTTTACAGTAGGTGGACTCACAGGAATTGTCCTATCCAACTCATCACTTGACATTGTCCTTCATGATACTTACTACGTAGTCGCACATTTCCACTATGTATTATCAATAGGTGCTGTATTTGCTATCATAGCAGCCTTCGTGCACTGATTTCCCCTACTGAGCGGGTATACCCTTCACAGTACCTGAACAAAAATTCACTTCGGAATTATATTTATTGGAGTTAACCTCACATTCTTCCCACAACATTTCCTAGGTCTAGCGGGTATACCACGGCGATATTCTGATTACCCAGATGCTTATGCTCTATGAAACACAGTATCATCCATCGGATCATTAATTTCTTTAGTAGCAGTAATTATGTTCTTATTTATTTTATGAGAAGCTTTCGCCGCTAAACGAGAAGTACTATCTGTAGAACTAACAATAACAAATGTAGAATGACTTCACGGTTGCCCCCCTCCCTACCACACATACGAAGAACCAGCATTCGTTCAAATTCAATCAAATTAACGAGAAAGGGAGGAATTGAACCCCCATATACTGGTTTCAAGCCAGCCACATAGCCACTCTGTCACTTCCTTCTAGAGACATTAGTAAAATGAAAATACACCACCTTGTCAAGGTGGAATTGTGAGTTAAACCCTCACATGTCTTACAACTCAAAACTTAATGGCACATCCAACTCAACTAGGATTCCAAGACGCGGCATCACCCGTTATAGAAGAACTTCTTCACTTCCATGACCACGCACTAATAATTGTCCTCCTAATTAGCACCTTAGTACTATATATTATTATCGCAATGGTATCCACCAAACTTACTAATAAATATATTTTAGACTCCCAAGAAATCGAAATTGTATGAACTATTCTACCAGCCGTTATTTTAGTATTAATTGCCCTACCCTCCCTACGCATTCTATACCTTATAGACGAAATTAATGACCCTCACCTAACAATTAAAGCAATAGGACATCAATGATACTGAAGCTATGAATATACAGATTATGAAAATCTAGGCTTTGACTCCTATATAGTACCAACTCAAGACCTTGCCCCAGGACAATTTCGACTCCTAGAAACAGACCATCGAATGGTTGTCCCAATGGAATCACCAGTTCGTGTCCTAGTGTCAGCTGAAGATGTATTACATTCTTGAGCCGTTCCATCCCTGGGCATTAAAATAGACGCAGTTCCAGGACGACTTAACCAAACCGCCTTCATTGCCTCACGCCCAGGGGTATTCTATGGACAATGCTCCGAAATTTGCGGAGCTAACCACAGCTTTATACCAATCGTAGTCGAAGCAGTGCCCCTGGAGCACTTCGAAAACTGATCCTCATTAATACTAGAAGACGCCTCGCTAGGAAGCTAAATATTGGACAAAGCGTTGGCCTTTTAAGCCAAAGACTGGTGACTCCCGACCACCCCTAGTGAAATGCCACAATTAAACCCCGGCCCTTGATTCGCAATTCTAGTATTCTCTTGATTAATTTTCTTAACTATTATTCCAACTAAAATTTTAAACCATACCTCACCAAATGAACCAACCCCAGTAAGTGCTGAAAAACACAAAACTGAGTCCTGAGACTGACCATGATAGCAAGCTTCTTCGACCAATTTGCAAGCCCATCATACTTAGGGATTCCATTAATCGCCATTGCAATTGCACTGCCCTGAGTACTATACCCAACCCCCTCATCCCGGTGAATTAATAATCGACTTATTACAATTCAAGGATGATTTATTAATCGATTTACAAATCAACTAATGTTACCATTAAACGTAGGAGGACATAAATGAGCATTACTATTAACCTCACTAATAATTTTCTTAATTACAATTAATATATTAGGTCTATTGCCATACACCTTTACACCCACAACACAGCTATCACTTAACATGGGATTTGCCGTACCACTATGACTCGCCACAGTAATTATTGGGATACGAAACCAACCAACAGTTGCCCTAGGACACCTACTACCAGAAGGAACACCAATTCCACTAATTCCAGTACTGATCATTATCGAGACAATTAGCCTATTTATTCGACCGCTAGCACTTGGAGTTCGACTTACCGCCAACTTAACCGCAGGCCACTTACTAATCCAACTCATCGCTACAGCTGTATTTGTCCTCCTACCAATAATACCAACAGTAGCAATCCTGACCGCTATCGTACTCTTTCTGCTTACACTACTGGAAGTTGCAGTAGCAATAATCCAAGCCTATGTATTTGTACTTCTCCTAAGCCTATACTTACAAGAAAACGTTTAATGGCCCACCAAGCACATGCCTATCATATAGTTGATCCAAGCCCATGACCACTAACCGGAGCTATTGCTGCCCTACTAATAACATCCGGCTTAGCAATCTGATTTCACTTCCACTCAACAACACTAATAACTTTAGGACTAATTCTCCTACTTCTCACAATATATCAATGATGACGTGACATCATCCGAGAAGGGACCTTTCAAGGCCATCACACGCCCCCAGTACAAAAAGGACTACGATATGGAATAATCCTATTTATTACCTCAGAAGTATTCTTCTTCCTCGGGTTCTTCTGAGCATTCTACCATGCAAGTTTAGCACCAACACCAGAATTAGGGGGATGCTGACCCCCCACAGGAATTATTCCACTAGACCCCTTCGAAGTCCCACTCCTCAATACAGCCGTACTACTAGCATCAGGGGTAACAGTAACATGAGCCCACCACAGCATTATAGAAGGAGAACGAAAACAAGCCATCCAATCTTTAACATTAACCATTTTACTAGGTCTATACTTCACCGCACTTCAAGCTATAGAATATTACGAAGCACCCTTTACAATTGCAGACGGAGTCTACGGCTCAACATTCTTCGTAGCCACGGGATTCCACGGACTGCATGTCATTATTGGATCAACCTTCTTAGCTGTATGCCTCCTACGTCAAATCCAATACCACTTTACATCCGAACACCATTTTGGCTTTGAAGCCGCTGCCTGATACTGACACTTTGTCGACGTAGTGTGACTATTCCTCTACGTATCTATCTATTGATGAGGCTCATATCTTTCTAGTATTAGTTTAGGTACAAGTGACTTCCATCACACAGTCTTGGTTAAACCCCAAGGAAAGATAATGAATCTAATTACAACCATTTTAATCATTACAATGACCCTATCCTTAATTTTAGCAGTCGTATCTTTCTGACTACCACAAATAAATCCAGACGCAGAAAAACTATCACCATACGAATGCGGATTCGACCCACTAGGATCTGCCCGACTACCATTCTCCCTACGCTTCTTCTTGGTTGCAATCCTATTCCTCCTTTTTGATCTAGAAATTGCCCTCCTCCTCCCACTACCTTGAGGAGATCAACTCCACAACCCCACCGGAACATTCTTCTGAGCCACAACAGTCCTAGTTTTATTAACTCTAGGACTAATCTATGAATGAACCCAAGGCGGCCTAGAATGAGCAGAATAGGGAGTTAGTCCAAAATAAGACCTCTGATTTCGGCTCAGAAAATCGTGGTTTAATTCCACGACCCCCTTATGACACCTGTACATTTTAGCTTTAGCTCAGCATTTATTCTAGGTCTAATAGGACTAGCATTTCACCGAACCCACCTGCTCTCAGCACTCCTATGCTTAGAAGGGATAATACTATCCCTATTTATTGCACTAGCCCTATGAGCACTGCAATTCGAATCCACAGGATTCTCAACAGCCCCCCTACTACTCTTAGCCTTCTCCGCTTGTGAAGCTAGCACTGGCCTAGCACTACTAGTTGCCACTGCCCGTACCCATGGGACCGACCGACTACAAAACCTCAACCTTCTACAATGCTAAAAGTATTAATTCCTACAATTATGTTTTTCCCAACAATCTGACTAACTTCCCCAAAATGACTATGAACAACTACAACCGCGCACAGCCTTCTAATTGCTCTCATTAGCCTTACATGATTAAAATGAACAAACGAAACCGGATGAGCCTCCTCCAACATATACCTGGCCACAGACCCATTATCAACCCCCCTCTTAGTATTAACATGTTGATTACTCCCACTTATAATTCTCGCCAGCCAAAACCATATTAACCCCGAACCAATTAGCCGACAACGCTCATACATTATACTCCTCGCCTCACTACAAACTTTCCTAATTATAGCTTTCGGCGCTACAGAGATTATTATATTTTATATTATATTTGAAGCCACACTCATCCCAACCCTAATTATCATCACCCGATGAGGCAACCAAACCGAACGTCTGAATGCAGGGACCTATTTCCTGTTTTATACTTTAGCAGGGTCACTCCCCCTCCTAGTTGCCCTTCTGCTCCTTCAACAATCCACAGGAACACTATCAATACTAGTACTCCAATACTCACAACCCCTACAGCTCAACTCCTGAGGCCACATAGCCTGATGAGCTAGCTGCTTAATCGCATTTCTAGTAAAAATACCCCTATATGGAGTCCACCTATGACTGCCAAAAGCACACGTAGAAGCCCCCGTAGCAGGATCAATAGTGCTAGCAGCAGTCCTATTAAAACTTGGAGGATACGGGATAATACGCATAATAGTGATACTAGACCCCCTATCAAAAGAACTGGCCTACCCATTTATTATCTTAGCCCTATGAGGCATTATTATGACTGGATCAATTTGCCTTCGACAAACAGACCTAAAATCATTAATTGCCTACTCATCTGTAAGCCACATAGGATTGGTAGCAGGAGGAATTCTAATCCAAACCCCATGAGGATTCTCAGGAGCAATCATTTTAATAATTGCCCACGGACTAGTATCCTCAGCACTATTCTGCCTGGCCAATACAGCATATGAACGAACCCATAGTCGTACTATAATGCTTGCCCGAGGACTACAAATTATTTTTCCATTAACCGCAGTATGATGATTCATCACCAATCTGGCCAACCTAGCACTCCCTCCCCTACCCAACTTAATAGGGGAACTCATAATTATTACTACATTATTCAACTGATCTCCATGAACAATTCTACTCACCGGACTAGGAACACTAATTACAGCCGGATATTCCCTATATATATTCCTCATATCACAACGAGGTCCAACACCAAGCCATATCACAGGACTCCAACCATTCCACACCCGAGAACACCTGCTAATAACCCTACACCTGATCCCCGTCATCTTATTAGTAACAAAACCAGAACTTATGTGGGGATGATGTTATTGTAAGTATAGTTTAACCAAAATATTAGATTGTGATTCTAAAGACAGGAGTTAAAACCCCCTTACTCACCAAGGAAGAACAGAAAATAGTAAGCACTGCTAATCCTTACACCCCGCGGTTAAAATCCGCGGCTTCCTTGAGCTTTTAAAGGATAACAGTCTATCCATTGGTCTTAGGAACCAAAAACTCTTGGTGCAAATCCAAGTAAAAGCTAAAATGAATTTTTCAACACTAATTATACACTCATCTCTCCTCCTAATCTTCTTCATCTTAGTATACCCACTACTCACCACACTAAACCCCAATCGACAAGAATCCAACATGGCAGATAAACACACCAAAACTGCTGTTAGCTCTGCATTTTTCGTTAGTCTTTTACCACTTATAATCTTCCTAAACTTAAAAACAGAAGGCATCATTACAAACTGACAATGAATAAACACCCAAACATTTGACGTAAATATTAGCTTTAAATTTGACCACTACTCCCTAGTTTTTGTTCCAATCGCCCTATATGTTACCTGATCAATTCTAGAATTTGCACTATGATACATACACTCTGACCCAAACATTGATCGGTTCTTCAAGTACCTGCTCACCTTCCTAGTAGCCATAATCATCCTAGTTACAGCCAATAACATATTTCAACTATTTATTGGCTGAGAAGGAGTAGGTATCATATCTTTCTTACTCATTGGGTGATGGTACGGACGAGCAGATGCTAACACGGCAGCCCTCCAAGCCGTTATCTATAACCGAGTTGGGGATATTGGACTAATTATAACCATAGCCTGATTCGCAATAAACCTTAACTCATGGGAAATTCAACAAATCTTCACCCTATCAAAAAACTTCGACATAACAATTCCCTTAATAGGACTTGCCCTAGCGGCAGCAGGAAAATCGGCCCAATTTGGCCTCCACCCTTGGCTCCCGTCTGCCATAGAGGGCCCTACGCCAGTATCCGCCCTACTGCACTCAAGCACTATAGTAGTCGCAGGAGTCTTCCTACTAATTCGCCTTCACCCCCTTATAGAAAACAACCAACTAGCCCTAACAATCTGCCTATGCCTTGGAGCACTAACCTCACTATTCACAGCTACCTGTGCCCTGACCCAAAATGACATTAAAAAAATCGTAGCCTTCTCAACATCAAGTCAACTAGGCCTAATAATAGTCACAATTGGACTAAACCAGCCACAACTAGCATTCCTCCATATCTGCACCCACGCCTTCTTCAAGGCTATATTATTCCTCTGCTCAGGATCAATTATTCACAGCCTAAACGACGAGCAAGACATCCGAAAAATAGGAGGCCTGTTTAATATTATACCCGCCACCTCAACCTACTTCGCAGTTGGAAGCCTAGCCCTAACAGGAACCCCATTCTTAGCAGGGTTTTTCTCAAAAGATGCAATCATTGAAGCCCTAAACACCTCTTATCTAAACGCCTGAGCCCTAACCTTAACATTAGTCGCCACATCATTCACTGCAGTATATAGTTTTCGATTAGTATACTTTGTTATCATGGGAACCCCACGATTCCTTCCTCTTTCCCCAATTAATGAAAATAACCCACTAGTGATTAACTCCATTAAACGACTTGCCTGAGGAAGCATCATCGCAGGACTTATTATTACACAAAACTTCCTACCAATAAAAACACCAGTTATAACAATGCCAACCACCCTAAAAATAGCAGCCCTAATAGTAACAATCACAGGCCTACTAGTAGCCATAGAGCTAGCTAACCTAACAAGTAAACAAGTAAAAATTACCCCAATAATGCCCATACATCACTTCTCAAATATACTAGGATTCTTCCCTGCAATCACTCACCGTCTCCTCCCAAAACTTAAACTCACCCTAGGACAATCAGCCGCCACCCAACTTGATAAAACATGACTTGAAACTATCGGGCCAAAAGGCCTAGCACTAACTCAAACAACCATAGCAAAAATTACAAATGATATCACACGAGGAATAATCAAAACATACCTAACCATTTTTCTCCTAACCCTAATCTTAGCCACCATCCCAATTATCCTTTAAACTGCACGGAGAGTCCCGCGACTTAAACCACGAGTTAGCTCTAACACAACAAGTAAAGTTAAAAGCAGCACCCAAGCACAAATAACTAATATACTTCCACCACACGAGTACATTACAGCAATACCACTAATATCACCACGCAGAACAGAAAACTCCTTCAACCCATCCACAGCCACCCACGAACCTTCATATCAACCCCCTCAAAGTAATCCCGCCGCCAAACCAATCCCCAACAGATAAACTAGGACATAACCCAACACAGAACGACTACCCCAAGCCTCCGGAAAGGGCTCAGCAGCTAAAGCTGCCGAATAAGCAAACACTACAAGCATCCCCCCTAAATAAATTAAAAAAAGAACCAACGACAGGAAAGAGCCCCCATGGCCAACTAAAACCCCACACCCAACCCCAGCTGCAACCACCAAACCAAGTGCAGCAAAATAAGGAGTGGGGTTAGAAGCAACAGCAACTAAGCCCACCACCAAAGCTATTAATAACAAAGACATAAAATAGGTCATAATTCTTGCTCAGACTTTAACCGAGACCAATGACTTGAAGAACCACCGTTGTTATTCAACTACAAGAACCATAATGGCAAGCCTACGAAAAACACACCCCCTTATCAAAATTGCTAACGACGCACTAGTTGACCTACCAGCACCATCCAACATCTCAGCATGATGAAATTTTGGATCCCTCCTAGGACTATGCTTAGCTACCCAAATTCTAACCGGCCTATTCTTAGCTATACACTACACTTCCGATATTTCGACCGCATTCTCATCAGTAGTACACATCTGCCGAGACGTAAACTACGGCTGACTAATCCGTAACGTACACGCCAACGGGGCATCATTCTTCTTCATCTGTATTTATATACATATTGCCCGAGGCCTATACTATGGCTCCTATCTCTACAAGGAAACCTGAAACATCGGCGTAATTCTCTTACTACTAGTTATGATAACAGCCTTTGTCGGCTACGTACTCCCATGAGGACAAATATCCTTTTGAGGTGCCACAGTAATTACAAACCTCCTATCCGCCGTGCCTTACATAGGTGACATGCTAGTCCAATGAATCTGAGGCGGATTTTCAGTAGACAACGCAACATTGACACGATTCTTCGCATTCCACTTCCTACTACCATTTGTTATCGCCGCCGCAACTATTTTACACCTCCTGTTCCTCCACGAAGCAGGGTCTAACAATCCAATCGGATTAAACTCGGACGCAGACAAGATCTCTTTCCACCCATATTTTACCTATAAAGACCTACTTGGATTTGTAATTATACTTCTAGCTCTTACACTACTAGCACTATTTTCTCCAAATCTACTAGGAGACCCAGAAAACTTCACCCCAGCCAACCCCCTAGTCACCCCTCCACACATTAAACCAGAGTGGTATTTCCTGTTCGCCTATGCCATTCTACGATCTATTCCAAACAAACTCGGAGGAGTCCTCGCGTTACTATTCTCCATTTTAGTACTAATGGTGGTACCACTACTACATACCTCTAAGCAACGAGGACTAACATTCCGCCCAATTACTCAATTCCTGTTCTGGACCTTAGTAGCAGACATAATTATTTTAACATGAATTGGTGGTATACCAGTAGAACATCCATTCATTATCATCGGACAGATCGCATCAGTCCTATACTTCGCATTATTCCTCATTTTCATTCCACTAGCAGGATGGTTAGAAAACAAAGCATTAGAATGAGCTTGCCCTAGTAGCTTAGTACAAAAGCATCGGTCTTGTAATCCGAAGATCGGAGGTTAAATTCCCCCCTAGCGCCCAGAAAAGAGAGATTTTAACTCCCACCACTGGCTCCCAAAGCCAGAATTCTAAATTAAACTATTTTCTGGGGACAAACCATCCCCTTATGGTTTAATACATAATATGCATAATTTTACATACATGTGTTAGTACATCTATGTATTATCACCAGCTCATTATTTTAACCACAAAAGCAAGTACTAAAAATTAAGGGTATACATAAGCATAATATTAAAACTCAACAAAATAAGATTATTTTAAGCTGGGGTAATAGGCTAATCCCCAAAAATATTGACCCTCAAAATTTTCCTTGAAATAACCAACTAAGATTTTACTAGAACATATTAATGTAGTAAGAGACCACCAAATAATTTACATAAAGGTACATCATGCATGATAGAATCAGGGACAACAACTGTGGGGGTCGCACAATATGAACTATTACTGGCATCTGGTTCCTATTTCAGGAACATAACTGTAATATCCCACCCTAGAATAACTATACTGGCATCTGATTAATGGTGTAGTACATATGTCTCGTTACCCACCTAGCCGAGCATTCTCTTATATGCATAACGTTCTCCTTTTTTATTTCCTTTCATCTGGCATCTCAGAGTGCAGGCTCAAAATACTTATTAAAGGTTGAGCATTTCCTTGCATTAAACACGAATGTTAATTATTATAAGACATAACTTAAGAATTACATATTATTAAATCAAGTGCATACATATTTATTCCTTGTTCAATTATCCTTAATATCGATGCCCCCCTTTTGGTTTTTGCGCGACAAACCCCCCTACCCCCCTACGCTCAGAGAATCCTGTTATCCTTGTCAAACCCCGAAACCAAGGAGGACCCAAGAACGTGCAAGCCAACAAGTTGAGGTATGAATTGGCATCCCACATTATATATATATATATATATATATATGCATCAATTTTTATTTTATAACCTCATATCAATTAACCTATAAAACCCTACCAAAAATTTACGGAAAAACAGCCGGCACTAAATATTCTAACATAATTA